ATGATAAGTTGGTTTTCTCGTTGGTTTATGTCTACTAATCATAAAGATATTAGAACTTTGTATTTTGTTTTTAGAATTTGGTCAAGATTTATTGGAACTGGGATAAGTGTTTTTATTCGTTTAGAGTTGTCTCAAATTAGGCAAGTTGTTGGGGATGGGCAGCTCTATAATGTTATTGTAACTGCTCATGCTTTTGTAATAATTTTTTTCTTTGTTATACCTATGATGATTAGGGGGTTTGGTAACTGATTGTTACCTCTTATAGTGGGGAGTCCAGATATAGCTTTCCCACGTTTAAATAATATGAGTTTTTGGTTATTGCCTCCTGCACTATTTTTTCTTTTCATTAGTTCTATAATTGAAAGTGGGGTGGGAACGGGTTGGACAGTCTATCCCCCTTTGTCAAGAAATTTAGCTCATTCTGGGGCTGCATTAGATTGTGCTATTTTTTCACTTCATTTGGCTAGGGTTTCTAGTATTTTAAGGTCTTTAAATTTTATAACTACTTTGTTTAATATAAAAGTTAAGAGGTGAGGGATGTTCTCTATATCTCTGTTTTGTTGAACTGTATTAGTTACTACTATTTTGTTATTATTATCTTTACCTGTTTTAGCTGCAGCTATTACAATATTACTTTTCGATCGAAATTTTAATACTTCTTTTTTTGATCCCTCTGGGAGAAGAGATCCGGTTTTGTATCAGCACTTGTTTTGATTTTTTGGACACCCTGAAGTGTATATTTTGATTCTTCCTAGGTTTGGTATGATTAGTCATGTTATTGTTTTTTATAGTAATAAGGACTTAGTTTTTAGGTTTTATGGGATAGTTTGGGCAATTATTAGGATTAGGTTTTTAAGATTTTTAGTTTGGGCTCACCACATATTTACGGTTAGGATGGATGTCGATTCCCGCGCGTACTTTACTGCGGCTACTATAGTTATCGCGGTTCCTACTAGAATTAAAGTTTTTTCTTGAATGGGAACCTTGATAGGGGCAAAGGTAGTGTGAAAGCCTGCTATATATTGGGTAGGGGGTTTTCTTTTCTTATTCACTTTGGGGAGATTAACTAGAATTGTTCTCTCTAATTGTAGTTTAGATTTAGTCTTACATGATACTTATTATGTGGTTGCTCATTTTCACTATGTATTGTCTATGGGAGCTGTTTTTGCTATTTTTGCTGGGATTACTCATTGATTTCATTTATTTTTTGGTACTTATATAAATGATGATTTGGCAATTTTTCAATTTTGAGTTATGTTTGTGAGAGTAAATTTAACTTTCTTTCCTCAGCATTTTTTAAGGTTGGCTAGGATGCCACGTCGGTATAATGATTACCCAGATTTTTATTTGTTTTGAAATGTGGTCTCTTCTATTAGGTCTATTCTGAGTGTGGTAAGGGTAGTTATCTTTTTGAGAGTGATTTGAGAGGCTTTTGTAGCTCAACGGCAAATTTATTCAGTTGAGAGCTCTGTTTATTTTATGGAATGAGTTCATAGGTGTCCTCCCCCAAACCATACGTGGGTGGAGGGTCCTGTATATGTGTATTAATAAAGAAGTAATAGTTAAAATTATAATAAGCGGTTTGAAACTGTTAGTTGGTGTAAGGGATGCCTGCTTCTGTAGTGTTTTTTGGTCTAGATGTAATAATGACATTCTTTATGGGGTTTTTGTTCTTTTTGTTTTTTGTAATTTTTAACTTCTCTTATTTATTTATTATTGCGGGAGTTATTTTATTTAGTGTGGTAATTTTTTTATGTTTAGTTTGGAAGGGGTTTGTGTTCTTTGGTTTAATTTTTATAATGGTGTATTCTGGGGGAATACTACTTTTGATTTTGTACGTAAGTGCTATATTAAGGGATTATGAGGTGGAAAGAAGTTCTAAGATAGGGTTTTTTGTGTTTTTGTTTTATATGATGTTTTTAAATTTGGGATTGTATGAAGCGTTTGATCTTTTTAGTAGATTTAGTTATTATACTTACGGAAGTGTATATTTGTTTTTTTGTACTGTGTGTTTAAGGTTAAGTATAGTTTCTATTTTGAATTTATTGTTAAAGAAGAATTACTAGTTTAAGTGGTAGTTTAATAAAAATGTTATATTTTGAGTGTAAAGTTAGTTTGAAAGACTCTATTTAATAAAGCAATAGTTTAAATCTCAAAATATTAGATTTCGGGTCTTAAGATTCTCCGAAGGGGGATTGTTTTTTTGCCACAACTAAATTTCCTTTCTTTTTTTGTTGAATTTGTATGCTTTTTGTTTGTTTTTATTTTAGTGGCTGAGTTATTTAAGCGAGATGAAAATTAAATTATATAAAGTATTTTATTAAAAATAAAGTTTTGAAAAAGCTTGGAAGAGCGGGGATCCTGCTCCTTTGTGTCAATGTGGCAGAGGTACATGCAAAAGTTCTAAGATCTTTTTACGGGCGCAAAGTCCCATTGATTGTGATCTACTCCCTCTATTTATCTATATTTTTAGTGGGTTTTATTTTTTTATTTTTCTTTTTATTAATTTTACAGATTTTATTTTGAAAAAATAGGTGACTAAAAGTTCTTGGTAATGTGTTTGGAACCTATAAGTTTGTGTTATTGAGGATGGTAGTTTTAGGAGAGCTTTTCTTTGTAAATTTAGGAGGATTTGGAATTAATGTTTTTTTTGAGTTGAATATGTGATTTAACTTAGGGCCTTATTTTTGTTTGGATATTTTTTCTTGTGTTTTTTTTGTGTGTGCTAGGTTTGTTTCTTGATCTATTATACAATTTAGGTTGGATTATATAGTGGATGAAAGTGGGGTAGGAAAATTTTTGTTCTATTTGTTAATTTTTTTATTGTTAATGTTTGTTTTGGTATTTTCAGGTAATTTCCTAATGCTTTTTGTTAGATGAGAGGGAGTAGGTCTTTTGTCTTTTTTGCTAATTTCTTGATGAAGGGGGCGGTATGAGGCTTCATCTGGGAGTTTTCAAGCGGTGTATTATAATCGAATTGGGGATGCGGGTCTTTTGTTATTTTTGGTTTTGTCCTTAATTTTAAGAAATAGGGTGTTAATTGTGAATAATTTTATGGCTTCTACTTTTTTCTTTTTGTTTGTTTTAGGGGTAGTGTCTAAGTCCTCTCAATTAGCATTTCATCCTTGGTTACCTAATGCTATGGAGAGGCCCACTCCGGTATCCTCTTTGTTACATTCTTCTACTATAGTGATAGCGAGGGTTTTTCTAATAATACGAAGTTTGGATTTTTTTGAGTTTAAAGATTTCATTTATTTTGTTAGGATGTTTACTTGTATTTTGAGAAGGTTTTTGAGAATAAATCATAGAGATTTTAAAAAAGTAGTTGCTTACTCAACTACAAGTCAGTTGGGGTTTATGATAATGGTGTTGAGGATGGGCTGGAGTTGGCTGTGTTTACTATACATAGTAATTCATGCTTTTTTCAAAGCTATAATTTTTATAATAAGTGGGGTTGTGATTCATATGTCAAGGAGGATTCAAGATTTTCGCCATATGTTTCCTTCTTTGTGTAGTAATAATTTAATATTTTTCTTTTATTTTTTGAGGGGAGTGGTTATAATGGGTTTTCCATTTTTGTCTGGATTTTGGATGAAGGATATGATTTTGGAGAGACTGATAAGGAGATTTTTTAGGTTTTTTTGTTGGAGGTGTTTTATTGTTTCTATTTTGTTAACTGGGGTGTATAGTATGCGTTTGTATTTAAGAGTTTTTGTGGGGGAATTAAGGGTCCAACATAAAATTATATTGTTGAATAGTTTAGGTTCTTTTTTACCTTTCCTACGGTTAATGGTAGGTAGTGTGAGGTTTAGGTTTTTTATTTTCCAATTTTGTGGGCCTTTTGGCCATTATTTGTTATTTAAGAGGGATAAGTATTTTGCTTTAGTGATCTTTATTATAAGGGTAATTATTTCTTTTTTGTTGAAGAAAATTTTAAAGGGGTTGAATCATTTGGTTGGGAGGTACCTTTTGTTTTTTAACCCGGTTTGACATAAGATGTTCTCTTTTGTCAGTTTTTGATATAGTCGTATCGTAGGACTTTTTGATTTCCTTTTTATGGAGTTTTTGTTTTACAGGGGGGTTAAGTATATTTGAGGTGTAAGAGTTTCCTACCGGTTCTTTTTTTTCTTAATGTTAGTATTTTTGTTATTAATCTTTTAAGTAGGGGTAAGCTTTGAGGGAAGTGTTTAATTTTTGCTTAAATGAGATAATTTATTTATACCTTTAAGTGGCATTTTTCTTTAGGTTTTTGTTATTTTTTGTGTTAAATGTTAATTTTTTGTTGTATTTAGTTATTTTATTATTAATGGTGGCTTTTTTGGTTTTATATGAGCGAAAGATACTGGGAATTTTACAGGAGCGTAAAGGACCTAATGTAGTGGGGATTTATGGAATTCTTCAAACTGTTATGGACGGGATTAAACTTTTATGTAAGAGGAGTTATGTAAATTATAAAAGTTATTATTTTTTGTTTCTTCCCTTATTAAGGATGTTTTTGTCTTTTTGTCATTGATTAGTGTTACCTGTCCCCTTTGAGTTTTTAAAGGGGAACTATACTGTGTTGGTCTCGTTTGTTTTGATGGGACTATTAGTGTATGTTGTCTTAAGATGTAGGTATGTTTCTAGGAGTGGGTATAGAGTAATTAGGAGTATTCGGTCAGTAGCTCAAATAATTTCTTATGAGGTGGTGTTTATATTTTTTGTTTTAAGTTTTCTTTTTTTCTATGGTAGGTACTCTTGGAAGTTAATTTTCTGTTATAGTATATTAGAGTCTTCTTTCTTGAAGTTTAGATTTTTTATTGTTTGGTTGATCATTAGTTCTGCTGAATTAAATCGTACCCCTTTTGATTTAGTGGAGGGGGAGTCTGAATTAGTTTCTAGGTATAATGTTGAGTTTTCTAGATATAACTTTACTTTATTATTTTTATCGGAATATATAAATATTTGGTTTATGGGAATTTTATTTAGAGTTTTCTTTTCTAGTTCTTTGTGAAGATTATTAATTTTCTCACTGTTCTTTGTGAGTTTAAATATCTTAATGCGTAGAATGTTACCTCGTTATAAGTTTGTGGATTTAATTAATTTAATGTGGAAGGTTTTTTTACCTTCAGTTTTTTTATTTTTGGTGTTTTACGTAATTTTGATGCTTAGGTAAAATACTGTAGTTGGACTAAAAATTGTGGTTTGTTTAGAAGGAAGAAAATTCCTTGGGGTTGATTTTTGTAAGGGGTCTCTTTTTTCTATTAATGTTGAGTGTGGAGATAAATAGTGTTTTCTTTTTATGAATATTAATAGAGTTTGTTTTTTTCTTTGTTATTATAATATTAATTAAAAGGTCTAAAGGAGAGGTAAATTTAAATAGGATTATTTTTTATTTGTTTGTTCAAGCTTTGGGGAGAGTGCTTTTGTTGTGTTCAATGATGGTAGAAATACTTTATTTTGGTAACTATTATTATTTTGGTTCAAATATTTGTGTTAGGTGTTTGTATTTGGGAGTAGTTAGAGTGGTGTTAAAGATTAGGATGTTTCCTTTTTATTTACAAGTATATCAGATCATGAGTTTTATTAGTTTTGAACAAATTGTGCTATTTATATTATATCCTAAAATTGTTCCAATAGTTTTGCTTTATAATATATTAGGTCAGTTAGAAGTGGGAGAGGAGGTTTTAGTGTTACCTGGGATGGTTATTCTTATCTCGAGGTTTCAAGGACTAAAGTCTTCTGATTTGCGGGAGTTTTTGGCATGGTCTGGCTTAAGGCAACTCGGTTGAATTTTTTTAAGTATTTTAGGTTCTTTTATAACTTTTGTTTATTTTTTCTTTTTTTATTCTTTTTTGTTGTTGTATGTGTGTAAGACAATAAGTAAGTCAAGAAAAAAAATTTTTCAAAATTTTTCTAGAGTTGGGGGGAGTTTAGAAAGGGTGTATACTGTTGTATTGGGAGTATTTTTTATATCTAGGTTGGCTCCGTTTTTAATATTTTATTTAAAATTGTTTTTGTTATTTAGTTTGTACAGTTTCTTTGTAAAAAGGTTAGGAGTGATTTTGTTAGTGTCCATGGGGATGTTTTTGTTTTATGTGCGAGCTCTTCAAATGGGAGTGAATGTTAGGAATTCTTATTATGTGGGTGCTCCAAGTGAAACGGTAAGGTTAAGGAGGTATGGAAGATTTTTAATGTTTTTGTTTTTTTGTCTAAGGGGGTTAATATTCTTGATTTAGTTTCCTATAGGATAAGTTGAAATCCTTTATGTTTAGGACATAAAAATAGACTAAGGTTTTAGGAAAGGTGACTATGTATAATATATTGTTACTTCAAGATATAGTCAGTTGGGTAGGAATTGAGGCAACTCTCTTTCATGACTATTCAATATTGCTTCTTTGTTTAATTATAGTTGGATTTTGTTTGTTTATATATTTAATATGTTTTTCTGGTAAATTTATTATTAAGGGGTATAGTTCTTCTGATTATTTAGAGTTCACTTGGACTATTGTGCCTGCTTTTTTGTTATACTCTCTAGGTGTTCCTTCTTTGTATTTGATGTATTTTATAGAGAGAGCTTCTAAATATGACCTAACTTTAAAGGTGATAGGTCATCAGTGGTATTGATCCTATGAGTTGAATGATTTAGATTCAGAGGTTGCGTTTGACAGTTATATAATTAATTTTTTAGATTTGAACTATAGGAGATTTCGGTTGTTGGAAGTAGATAATGTGGTTTCTTTGCCTTTTATATCTAAAGTGCGAGTTTTAGTAAGCTCTGGGGATGTACTACATTCTTGAGCATTACCATCTTTAGGATTAAAAATTGATGCTTGTCCTGGGCGTTTAAATTTCATAAATGTTAGTAGTGTGCAACCTTCTTTAGTTTTTGGAGAGTGTTCTGAGATTTGTGGAGTTAACCATAGTTTTATGCCAATTAGTGTAGAGTTTGTGTCCTGGGATGATTTTCTAAGTTGTTATGTTTCGTAAAAATGAAATAATAAAACTTTTTTTGGGGTCTTTTAGTTATCTTCCAGTGCCAGTTAATATTAGTTTTTGGTGGAACTGGGGGTCGATAGCGAGGGTCACTTTGGTTATACAAATTTTGACAGGTTTATTTTTGACCATACATTATGTTTCGGATTCGAGTTTGGCTTTTGATTCGGTGGTCCACATTGATCGAGATGTAAATTATGGGTGGGTGTTTCGTTCCGTTCACTCTAATGGAGCCAGTTTATTTTTGTTGTGTATTTTTATACACATTGGTCGAAGGTTGTATTATAAGTCCTATTTGAACTTTCATACTTGAGGTGTGAGGATTTTGTTGTTATTAGTCTCTATAGTGACTGCGTTTTTTAGGTATGTTTTGCCTTGAGGACAAATGAGCTTTTGGGGTGCCACAGTAATTACAAATTTTTTGAGTGTGGTTCCTTATTATAGGGTAGATATTGTAAACTGGGTTTGAAGGGGATACTCTGTAAGGGGGCCTACTTTAACTCGATTTTACACTTTTCATTTTCTTTTTCCTTTTGTAATTGTTGTTTTAAGTTTATTGCATTTAATTTTTTTACATCGGACTAGGAGTTCTAATCCTATTCAACTAAGTTCTATTCCTTTAAAAATGTATTTTTGGCCTTACAGCAGGATTAAAGATATTCTTGGATTTTTAGTTATTTTTGTTCTGTTCTTCTTTATTGTTTTTTTCTATCCTACTGTTTTTATGGATCCTGAAAATTTTATAAAAGCAAATCCAATAGTAACTCCTGTACATATTAAGCCAGAGTGGTACTTTCTTTTTGCTTATGCTATCTTACGTTGTATTCCAAATAAGACTTTAGGTGTGTTAGCTCTTGTGGTATCAATTTTATTTTTGTATGTGGTTCCACTGTTAAATTTTTTTCTAAATAAAAGATTTTATAAGGGAACTAGTTTCTACTACCAATTGATTTTTTGAATTTTTAGTATTAATTTTATTTTGTTGACTTGGTTAAGGGGAGCACCTGTTGAGGAACCTTACATTCTTTTAGCTCAAATTTGTAGTTTTATTTATTTTCTTTCTTTGTGTCTTATAGGGGTTTTGGTGTAAGGTCGGTGGCAGATTGGTATGTGTTAAATTGTAAACTTAATAAAGGGGAGTGTTCCTCTCGGCCTATTTAAGAGTATTATAAATTAATATGGCAATTTTACAAGTTGTTGATCCTTTAAGGCTTTTAATTTGTTTCGTGGAAGTCCTTTTCATTTAGTGGATCAATCTCCTTGACCAATTATGGCTTCGTTATGTGCGTTTTTGGTAGCGAGAGGGTTAATTTTTCTAATACATCTTAAAATTTCTTCTTTAGTGTTTTTAGGGTGTTTCTTTTTAAGTTTGGTCTCGTTTTTGTGGTGGCGAGATGTAGTGCGAGAGGCTAGTTATTTAAGATTTCATATATATATGGTCCAACAAGGTTTACGTATTGGAATGCTTTTATTTATTGTGTCAGAAGTTTTTTTCTTTTTTGGGTTCTTTTGGACTTTGTTTCATTCTAGTTTGGTTCCTGTTTTAGAAGTAAGAGGGGTGTGACCTCCTTACTATTTAACTGTGTTGGACCCTTTGGGGGTTCCTTTATTAAATACCGTTGTTTTACTCTGTTCGAGGGTGACTGTAACTTACTCCCACCATAGTGTGATTAGATACAATTATGATAGGGCAATCTTGAGATTGGTGTTTACTTTAAGATTGGGATCTTTTTTTACGGGGTTACAGGGTATGGAATATTTTGAATCTTCTTTTAATATTTCTGACAGTGTTTATAGGTCTGTTTTTTTTATGGCTACAAGATTTCATAGGTTTCATGTAATTGTTGGGAGTATTTTCCTAAGGGTTAACCTTTTTCGTATAATGTCAAGGCAAACAGCTAGGTTTCAGCATGTGGGATATGAGTGTGCAATTTGATATTGGCATTTCGTGGATGTAGTTTGGATTTTTCTTTATGTTAGTCTTTATTGATGGGGGAGTTTATAGTATAATGAGCTTGGTAGGTTAAATTAAACCGTGGTATTGCAAATACTGAGATGAGTAATTTTCCGCTCGCATGGGAACTTAGGTTAAGAAGAGAGTAATAAAACTAATTATCTTCAAAATAATAGATACATTTATTGTAGTTCCAGGGGAGATAAAAAGGTTTTTGTTTATTATGAAAAAATTTTTAAAGGGGTTCAAATTAAGATCTTAAGATTTAGTAAGAAGGAGTAAGTGAAATTAAACAATGATGAATTTGATTTAGTTGAATTTTTATTAGATAAAATAAGTGCCAGTAATCACGGTTATACTTATTAATGTTCAATAATGTATAAAGTTGAGTTAGGTGGGAATTCTTATCTGTGTCAAGTTTAAAATGGAAGTTAGGAAGATAAAGAACTTATCAAAGTAGATTAGAGACCTATGTAGAAAATATATTGGGATAGATTAATTAAGAAATATAAATAATTAGACGGTTTAGCCATATACAGAGGTGCTTGTTTAATAATATGATAGTCCGCATTAAAGTTCTTTCTGTTAATAAAGTGTATGTCCGTAAAGTGTAGAATAATTTTTATGCTCGTCAGGTCTCCATGCTATTAGGAAAGTTGATATGAGCAGCAATATTATTTTTAGGTTTTAGCTGAAAAGTTAAGACATAAATAGGATTTGTCAGTAAAGGAATGTTAGTAACTTTTTTTGAAAGTTAATGGTTGGAGTACTCACCGCCCGCCAATAAGATTGTAAATTTTTATAAAGCGTAACAAGGTAAGTTTTCTAGAAGGAGAGCTTGGATAAGATAGATAGGTTGCTAAGAATTTGCTAAATTTTTTTGCTCAAGTTTCGATGCTTGGCTGTCTTAAGATTTTAGTTTATAAAAAATAATTAATTTGCTATTAATAGAAAATTTCTTTTTAAATCTTAAAATTATTAGTTTAATAAAAATAAATGTTTTCTATACATTAGATGATGAAGCGAAGGTCATAATTTAAAGTTGGTTATTTTAGTTTTCTTATTTTTAAGGTATTTTTTAAATTTACTTTCATTTTTAATTTTGGGAAGGTTAGGAGTTGCTTTGTTGCTTTCTAGTTTGAGGAGTAAGGTTTTATTGGGAGATAATAATTATTTATTTTTGTCAGAGGGTAAATCTTATGAGTGTAGGTTTGAACATAGAGTAGGAGGAAGAAGGTTTTCTTTGCAGTTTTATATTGTTAGGTTATCTTTTTTGTTGTTTGACTTAGAGATTTGTCTCTTTACTCCTTTGGTGGGGTCTTTGGCCATTGGAAGGTTTTCTTTAAAAGTGGGAGTATTCTTTCTTTTATTAATTTTATTTTTATTGATTTATGAGTATTTCACAGGAGCTTTGGATTGGTAATTAATATAGGTTAGTTAAAACTGTTGAATTTATTATTCAAAGAGGCTTGTGTGCTATTAGTAGAATCTTGAAGGAGTGTTGGAGAAAAGGATTTCTTTTGTGCTATTTAGTTTATGTTAAAATACTGATTTTGTAATTCGGAGTTAAGGAGTTTCCTTTTTGGCAAATGTGGGGAGGGAGAACTATTGATTTAGTATATAAAGTATTGATCACTGTTAATGATTGGGAACCTCGGAGGGGTAGAGGTAGTCAGTGTTTAGTGGAAGAAAGATATAATGTAGTTTAATTAAAATGTAAATTTGTGGTATTTGAGATATGTTAGTGTATTATTATTGTCAATAAGATGGGAAGGCTTTTAATAGGAGGAGCAGGGTCGGAAGGTAACGACATTGGCATCAGCATTGAGGGAGGTAGTATTATTATATAAAGTATGTGTGTCTTCCAAACGCAAGGTGTCTTCGACATACTAAACTTGTATTTGTTGATGTTAGTAAGTTTCTTTTTTGTTTTTTTCTTTTTTATAAAGTTTGAGTTGATATTACTTTTAGTGTGTCTTGAAATAATTTTCATGTTTGTTATTTTTTCTGTGGCAACGAGTATGAGGGTGGTATGATTAGGTTTAGTTTTGTTGTGTGTTTCTGCTTGTGAAAGGGTGTTGGGAGTCACTTTTTTAGTTGTTTTGAATATATATTATATAAGATTTTTTCAAAAATAGTTTAGCAGGTAAACTATTTTTAAGTTGCTGGGTTCATAGCCCTTTTAAGGTTTGTAGCCTCTGCTCTAAAAGTCTAAGATAAGTGTTTAAAGTCTGCTAAGTTGTCTACTTTGTTGTCCCTTGGGGGGGGGCTTTTTCTTAATTGGTTTATTATTGTTGATATGTGTTTAGGTATTAGAGAAGTAATTTAATAGGAGGAAAATTAAGGATATGAAGTTTAAGTTTTACCTTTTGTATAATGGTGTGGAGAAAAGGTCTTTAGTGAGTTAAGGATCACTAATTAAGGAGGTAATGTTTTTAAGAGTATAGATGTTTCAGTATCTTTAGGAAGAAAAGCAAGATTGATATAAAAATCGTTTCTTAGGATAAATTGGAGACATAGGTAGATTTAGGGATAAGTTTAGGAAGTAAAGGGACAGCTTTTACTTCAATAAGAGAATACTATAAAATAAAAAAAATTTTTTATTTTGGTTGATTTATGTATAAGAGAATATGTTTTGAGAATTTTTCAAAAAGTAGGTTGATTTCTCTTTATTTAAGGTTGAAAGATTTGATAGGGTGATATAAGAATTAGGAGAGGAATTTAGCAAATATATTTAAGATTCAGTGAAGTAGTTTACTAAAAACTAAGTTGGCCGATGTCTGATGGTTGATGGAGTCTGCTCAATGTGTGTAAATAAATGGCGACCTAAGGTTTTAATGTAGCGTATTAATTTGTCTATTAATTGTAGTCTAGTGAAGGGCTAAAATTACTGAGGCTTTCTTTTTTAATGTTTCTGAAATTCCTTAAAGGTGAAAATGCTTTTGTAGTAATAAAAGAAAAAAAGACCCTAGGTAGTTAAAGTTTATTAATTTGTTGTACATTAGGAAGCTTTTGCTGGGGCAGTGACAGTTTATTATTTAATTTCTGTGTTTGAGATTTAATTGTAAATTTTTTAATTAAACTAACCCTAGGGGTAACAGCGCAATCGACAGGGAGAGTTCATATTAATCTGTCGGTTTACGACCTCGATGTCGACTTATGATAACCCTAGGCGCAGTAGTTTAGGTCTTGTGTTTGTTCACCATATGGAATTTTACGTGAGTTGGGTTAAGAACGGGGCAACTTAGTTTGGATTTTTTCTTTAAGAATAAATTTTGTTAGTACGAAAGGAAGTTGAAATTGATAAGAATTGTTTGTGATATGCCAGATAAATGGGCTATGTTGATAACATTTTTATGTGTGTTTGCACACTGTCACATTTGTTTTTGAATTTTGAATCTGCAGTGTTAATGAGACTTCCGTTGAGGGTTTTGATTTTGATGTTTTTGTTAGTGTTTGCGATAAAAATTTTTTCTTTACGTAGAATAAAGTATTTTTTAAATCAGGTTAGTTACCATTTTTACAGTTTCTTTTTCCCGAGGTCTTGGGTAATAATGGTTTTGTTCTTTTTTGTTATATTTATAAATGTTTTTAGGTTAATTCCGGGGAGCTTTTCTTTAAGTAGTTTACCTTTAATAACCTTGGGGATGGGAATTGTGAGGTGAAGGAGAAGATATATTTATTGTCTGTATAGTAATTATAATAGGTGTATTAGTCATTTTCTTCCTCAAAGATCTCCTATAGTGCTAAGTGTATTGTTAGTGTGAATTGAAATTTTGAGTTGAATTTGTCGACCTTTGGTGTTAGGGATCCGCTTGATGGCTAATATTACGGCTAGACATTTATTGATATTTTTATGTGGAAGTGGAGTCTTCTTTTCTAGAAGTGTTTTCTTATTTCCTATAGTGTTTTTATTTGCACTTGTTGGGTTAGAGATTGGAGTTTCTTTTATTCAATCTTATGTTTATCAATTGTTGTTAAGTTTATATATAAAGGAAGGATTGGAATAAGAATTTCAAAAGTTAGTTAAAAAATAATATAGGTTTTGGGGATTTAAGTTAAGGAATAAGTTACTTTTGATTGCTTTATGCGGTGTCTTTTTTATTTAGTTTTTTAAGGGGGCTAAGTAGTGTGAGAACGGCGGGAACTATAATTTTGTCTTTTTTTTCTTTAAGGTTGGTTCTTTTGAAGACTGTGAGGAGCAGGGTGGCAATTTTTTCTAATCAGTTTTATCCTTTGCTCTTAGATGAAGTTTCTTTTTATTTAATTGTTTTGTCTTTTTTAATTACTTACTTGAGTGTATTTTCAGGAATGTATCACGTGAAGGAGGGGGAATTTAGTAAATATGTCTTTTTTATAATATTTATTTTAGTTATGTTGACTATTCTTTTTTCAATTGGCAGATATTTAAGATTTTTTGTTATTTTTGAATTTGTTATAATGCCTATAGTGTTCATCATTAGGATTTGGAGGAGTCAAAAAGAGCGACTTACTGCTAATTATTATTTTTTCTTTTATACTTTATTGAGGGGAGTTCCTTTGATATTGTGTGTACTAAATGGAGTGAAAGAGGGAAATTCTTTTTTCTTACTAACAAAGCTTACTGGTTCTTGTAGTGTGGTGTCTTTTGCCACAGTGTTGGTGGTAATTTTGGCTTTTTTATGTAAATTGCCTTTTTATGGGGTTCATATTTGACTACCTAAGGCTCATGTGGAAGCTCCTGTTAGGGGTTCCATGGTTTTGGCAAGGCTTCTTTTAAAAATAAGAGGGTATGGTATGTTACGGGTGTTTATAGTATTGTTTGCTCCTTTTGCTTTAGGGAAATATGTTTTTTTGTGTATTTTAAGAGTGAGGGTGATTTATCCAATATTTATTTGTTTTCGTCAAGTAGATTTGAAGTCTTTTATTGCCTATAGTTCTGTGAGCCATATGGCGATCGCTTTGGGAGGATTATTGATATACAATATCTACAGGGTGTTTAGAGGATTTATTGTGTTTTTAGGTCACAGGGTTATTTCTCCTTTAATGTTTTATTCAGTTAATTTAATCTACGAACGAGTGAGTACTCGTATTGTAGTGAGGTTAGGTAGGTTTGATTTAAACATAAAGTTCTTTTTTTATTATTTTTTGTTGGTTTTTATTTCTAATATGGGGTATCCCCCTTTTGTGAGCTTCTTTGGGGAGGTTTCTCTTTACTTTAGTTTGTTGAGTTTTAGTTTTTATATTGTGTTTTTCTTATTTATTTTTATTTTTTTCTCTAGAGTAGTTATGATTTACTTTTTAGTTAAGGTTTTTAAAGGGAAGGAAGTTAGGATGAAGGTTGTGTATTTAAGGTGTCGAGAGTTAATAGTTTATTGGATGGGGATCTATTCTTTGTGTTTGATAACCTTTATGGTGCCTATTCTTTAAAAGTTGTTAAGTATAGTTAAAGGAAAATAATATCATGTTTTCGTCATGAAGATCTTGGAAAGTGCTTATT